TTAGATTTATTGGATTTGTTGCTAAAATATCGGTATTAAACCCGAAACTCCCGGCGGATGGCCAGTGACCCAAGTAAACGAAAGAATCGGTTAAATTTTTCATATAATCTCCTCTTCTAGCTAAACTATAAAAAAAAGAACTCTATCCTTTTTTTTTTATTCTTTTTATTGAAAATAAAAAGAAATTTTAATTTAATAATTTAATTTACCTATTTGGATATTTGTAAACAGAATCAAAAACCTATTCTATTTACAAATGTATTTTCCAAAATTTTTAATTTTCAATAATAATAATGAGACTTATTAGAATTAAGCTAGAATTTGAGACCAAGTTTTATGTCAAGTTCAAAAAACCTCCTTTTTTCGGAACACTCCTTAAAAAAAAGTTTCTATTAAACTAAAAGAATAAGGGGAAGGAAGAAAGCGAATCGATGTGCTAATTCCCCATCCTCAAATTAGTCCTTCCCAAGGATTGTTGTCTCAATGAATAATTGTAGGAGTTAAATCTTGATAGAATTAAAAAAACTACGAAAAAAATCCAGAATTTTGTGATTTATCGGATTAAACAAAAGGATTCGCAAATAAAAGCGCTAATGCTACAACTAGGCCATAAATTGTTAAAGCTTCCATAAAAGCCAAACTAAGCAATAAAGTACCTCGTATTTTTCCTTCTGCCTCAGGTTGTCTCGCGATACCTTCGACAGCTTGACCCGCAGCTGTACCTTGACCAACTCCAGGTCCAATAGAAGCAAGCCCAACAGCCAACCCAGCAGCAATAACCGAAGCAGCAGAAACCAGTGGATTCATGATAAGTTCCTCACACCAAAATAAAGAAATAGTTAATGATACAATCATCCAATGACTTAGGACGTAATTCTAATTAAGTAATCGCTAAGATTCATCCAGCCAAAATAACCAAAAACTTGAATTGAAATAATATAATAAAATTATTGAATCATAAGAATTACTTTGATAGTAGTTCCTATCCACGGGATTTGAAAAAATTCATAATATATATACGACTTTTTTATGCCATTTCTTTTTTGTGAACCATTCTTTGAATTCTTCGTTCTTTTTTTTATCAGTTTTTCAGCCAATTCACAGATAAAAAGGAAGAACTTCTAATCGAATCCCTATCTAAATCGAAATTCACAAAAATAGTAGGGCAGATTCAGATTATATAGATCTTTAACTCATATATACCTAGTCAATATCAAATATCACATATACAAGTGTTTCTTACATAACGTAAACCAACTATTCAATCATTGGGCTAACCTAAAAAAGAATATTTGAAAAAAAAAATCGTTAATGATGACCTTCCATAGATTCACCTATATAAGCCGCAGCTAAAGTGGCAAAAATGAGAGCTTGAATCCCGCTTGTAAATAATCCAAGGAACATGACAGGTATAGGAACCACTAAAGGTACTAAAGAAACAAGAACAACAACGACTAATTCATCGGCTAATATATTTCCGAAAAGTCGAAAACTAAGTGATAGGGGTTTTGTAAAATCTTCTAAGATGTTAATGGGTAAAAGAATTGGAGTTGGTTGAATGTATTTACTGAAATACCCTAATCCTTTTTTGCTAAGACCCGCATAAAAGTAGGCTACTGATGTGAGTAAAGCTAAAGCAACCGTCGTATTTATATCATTCGTTGGTGCTGCTAACTCCCCTTGAGGTAACTGGATAATTTTCCACGGTAAAAGGGCTCCTGACCAGTTAGAAACAAAAATAAATAAAAACAGGGTTCCAATAAAGGGAACCCATGGACCATATTCTTCTCCAATCTGGGTTTTACTCACGTCTCGAATGAATTCAAGGACAAATTCAAAGAAATTTTGGCCGTCAGTTGGAATGGTTTGTGGATTGCGAATCGCTAGAACTGCGGAACCTAATAAGATAGCAATTACAACCCAAGAAGTAATAAGGACTTGGGCATGGACCTGGAAACCCCCTATTTGCCAATAGAAATGTTGGCCGACTTCTACACCAGATATCTCATATAACCCTTCTTTTATTAGTGTGTTGATGGAACATGATAAAACATTCATATTGCCCTCTGACATAAATAAGAACTTTAAATTATTTTGATTCAAGATACCCCCCCTTTTTTTACTTATTTACTTTAATTTTATATTTTAGTTTTGGATACCAACTAAACTAATCACACAATATCCCCAGTTTTTTTATCTCTTTTTCTTTTGTACAATTCAGGAGTAGTAACCGATTTTTTAAATCGAAATACAGGGAGCCCCTCCCTCAAAAAAAAATTGATTTATTTATCTTATTATTAATCAAGAATTTTGTATATAGCTAGAACGACCCTCACAAATTGCGAATACTAATTTGTTAAGAATGAATCGAATTGAAGCTATAGCGTCATCATTTGCTGGAATAGAAATATCCGCGAGATCGGGATTACAATTTGTATCGATTAAAGAAATGGTTGGAATTCCCAAAGTGATACATTCTCTAAGAGCCGTATATTCTTCT